GACGACCTTCGAATCAGAAATGATCTGCTTGTCCTGAAATAACCTCGACCCATAGGGAAATCCCAAGCCATTGGCCCTTTCGATCCAATCAACTAGAAAGCCCCAAGGGCGCCATATTCTAGGAGTCTTTTGAAGACGACCTTCGAATCAGAAATGATCTGCTTGTCCTGAAATAACCTCGACCCATAGGGAAATCCCAAGCCATTGGCCCTTTCGATCCAATCAACTAGAAAGCCCCAAGGGCGCCATATTCTAGGAGCCCAAACTATGCGATTGAATAAATCCTCCTCTAGCTCTTCCGGACGAAATCCCCTCTTCCCTTCTTGAAACTCCGATTCGGGTTGGTCATACGGATCAAAAGAAGAAAATCCATTTTGCATCATCTCGAAGGGATTCCTCGGTTCGGGCCGAAGAAGCAATGGAACTCGATCATTCTCAAACCGACTTTTTTCTGTCCGTGAAGATCCCACCAGAGCGCCTTCCAGTTCTAATAGGCCATGAACTAGATCCGAATCCTTCTCAAGGAGTCCATAAGAAGCGTTCCGATTTTTTTCATCGGGTCCGGCTAGAGACCAAAGATCTTCAGCGACCGATCCGGCCGAACAACTCAAAAGATAAAGAAGTATCGTTAATTTCTTCATGCTCGTTCCAAGTTCCAAGTACCATTTGAACACATAAGAATCCCCTTCGTTACATGATTTCTTCTTCATATAGATAGATATAGGATCTAGGAGGCAATTACTTAGAAGTAGATTTTGTGCTACAGCCCTTCCTATCTGATAGAAAAAGATCCCATGAGCCTGAACCGATCTTACCCGGGATCTCAAATCCCAAGTTTGTCTATGAAGAGCGGATCGAATTAGATTAGTATCTAGAATTAATTTCTTCTGTGTAATACTAATCGATAGGGCCTCGTTGGTAAGTGCTACAAGATCGCTTTCTTTGGAACTCATGGTTATGGACCCGAATCTCTTAGGATCGAACATTTTCTTTTCCAAGTGAAATCCCCTAGTATAGGAAAGAGTGAAAAAGTGCTTTCGTTGTTGTGGCATAAGAAGCCTTCGCATCTTAATGCACGTATTTAATTGATTCATAGCTATTAGAACGGGATCCACTTTTTGGGGAATATCAGTCGAAGCAATAACAAGACTAGTGGAAGATTTTTCAGAGAGATGGTTCACTAATAGACCGAGAGATAAGTGAGTCGACTCATTCACATCCAGATCATGAATGTTTGGAATCCATATTATGCAAGGAGACATTGCTTTTGCTAATTTGAATTGAAAGGTGATATAGAGTCGCGCTTCCTCTTTTTCTTTCCGCCGCTCATAGAGCTTTTTGCTCTCATCCTCATCAAGAGGAATATTAGTATCGATATCGATATCGATATCACCAAAATCGTCATTAGCATACATATTAGCATACATAGTGATAGCATCAATAGCGGGATCCTCCAAAGCATTCAGGTCATGAGTCCGAAACTTCTCCGCATCAATAGCGGGATCCTCCAAAGCATTCAGGTCATGAGTCCGAAACTTCTCCGCATCCGTAAGAAAAATCTCTTTAGAGTTGTAATCCGTGTACTTGGTCAGAAATACCCTAATGAAAGGAACATAGGAATTTTTCACTAAGTATTTGACCAAATAGGATCGTCCAGTTTCTAGAGAACCTATCACTAAAATCCCCCTCGAGGGCGATAAGGCTAAGCGGAGCGAAAAGGGTTTTCCATGAGATGGGAAATGCAAAGGATGAGTCCCACACGAAGTGTGTGAATAAGTGATTGTCTGATAATGAGCAAGGAATACCCGTCTTTCGGCTAACGAGGATGGATTGAACTCATAATTCAATAGATCCTTGTTCTGAATGTCAACTAAGTATCGTAAGTAAATTGCTCCCGGTTGTTCAATCATTTGATAACCAGAGTCATTCTTTGATAAATGATCACTATGCGTCAGACTCAATAGAATTTGATCCATCCTTTTTTCGCTCGTTAAGCCGGAGAGCTGAATCAAGAATTCTCTTTCTTCATCCTCAACCCAATCACTTTTCGCGAGCCGGGATTCGATTTCTCATCAACCTCTTCGAGAGCCTCATTCACGTTTTTTCTTATCAAGGATTCGATTTTCTCATCCTCATTCACGTTCACGTTTTTTCTCATCAATGAATAGATCTCTTTACTTGTAGAACGTAGATGTCTCGTAGTTATCCAAAAAGTGATTGCATTGATGGGCTTTGGTCTGCGATTGATGCTATCGCTGAGATACCTATCCATAAGTTGTAGCAACTCAATAGATGATAGAAAAAATTGGACCTGTTCGAACTCTGTCTGGAAAAAGGCCCACGAAACAAAGAGAAGATGTGTACTAACGAGATATCCAGCAACTCTTGAAGAAGAAGGAAAAAGAGATTCTTTAACCTGAAAGAATTTGGTGCAGATCTAGGTATAGGATACCTATCCATAAGTTGTAGCAACTCAATCATAGATGATGGAATCATACAAAATTGGACCTGTTCGAACTCTGTCTGGAACTCACTAAAGGCCCACGAAACAAAGAGAAGATGTGTACTAACGAGATATCCAGCAACAAGAAGAAGGAAAAAGAGCAAAACAGTTGGAGATCTCAATGGTGACTCATTAAGACTCATGCCCAGACTCAATGGTGACTCATTAAGACTCATGCCCAGAAAATAATTAGAGAACCACTGCCTCCAAATCTCCTTACGTAGCCTATTCCATTTTCGAAGATAGTCTTTCCGTTTTCGAAGATAGCCTTTTTTATCAAATTTCTCCAATCTAGCAAGAATACGCCGTGCTATCCGATGCATAATAGAATGAAAAGTGGATTCCAATTTTTCTTGACTGCTCCTTAGTATCGGTGAAAAAAGATCGACCAATAGCAAATGTAGATATTTGTACCCTGCCGAAGTAAAGCCCCCTTGGATATGTGTTTGGACTAGATTCCATTTTGAGAGAAGACTCTCTCGTTGAAAGGTTCTATCCATCTGCCCTTTCTCAACCCTTAGACAAGGACAAAGACTCCGTTTTTTCTTGTTCCTATCCATCTGCCCTTTCTCAACCCTTAGACAAGGACAAAGACTCCGTTTTTTCTTTTTCCTCCTTTCGGATGGTAAATATTCAGAACATGGAGTGGGAATCAAACCCATGGTTGAATTGAGATACTGATCAGACAAGTTCTTCCCTTCTGAATCAGATAGATTCAGATCGGAAAGAGGTTCCCAATAAGTTCTTTCAAAATGGACTATTTCTTCCTCTGTTAGAGGTGTTCCAGAAATGGAGTCAATAGTTCTACGAACGAATGGATCGTATTGACTTGGAAAATCGAAAGATTTGTCCAAGTTATCCCTTTCGTCACCACTTTGTGGAAAATCCTTAGGTATGAATATGTTAGATACCTGTGACTCGATTGGTGAAATAGTATCTCTCCCTCCAAAAGCATGTTTTTTTTTACCGATGCACAAAGAAAATATTTTGTTGCGAATGAACAAGATATTGAGGAATTGTCCATACGTAAAATCAGAATTCTTCATACGGGCCTTTTCCACAGAAAAGGGGAATCTTGTGGTAGAATAGAAGGAGAAGGGATAGGGATGTGGATTATTCAAGAATCGAAGTCGAGTTGCTCTAAAAAAAGAAGATACCAATGAACTTCTATGAATCACGGGATTCCGCCAATTGTCTTGATTGTGGAATATCATTGAGAAATAGGAATCCGCCTTATCAAAGGATTTCCTGCGATTCGTTCTAGAGTCCATCATAGACTTTGGTATCTTATTGAACAAAAAGGGTGTTCCTCCATTGATCAAGAATTCTGATTTTCGGGAAGTCTCATGATCATCCAATAAGAAGGGTTTCCCTTTTTTCAAATCAACAATTTGAAGACCTAAATGAAGAATTGGAAGACCTATTGATTCTAAGAACTGATTGCAGAGTGAATCATTCGGACCTTTGAATTCAGAGATGTCGATCTCGGACCTAGGAATGGGCATATTCCCGAAACGCACCCAGAAAAAACGAAATGAGTTAGACAAAAGGAAAGGAAGTGGCTTAGACAAAAAACGAAATAACTTAGACAAAAAGAAAGGAAGTAACTTAGACAAAAAACGAAATGACTTAGACTTAGATACATCGTTTTTGTCGATAACCTCAGACCAATCACTCGAATAGTTCGAATATTGATTACTAGTCAAATATTGATTACTAGTAATACGGAATTGATTCAATTGATTCATACGTAATCGATCGAAGACTATTTGAAAACGGCTCTTCTGCTCCGAACCGAAATGTTTCAAATGTTCCTGGAAATTCTTTCTCCCATTCAACCATTTGGATCTATATGCATCAGGATCCCGATTCATGGATCTCTCGGTTCGAGAAATGAAGATAAGAGGATCAAACCATTTCTTCTGACGCTTTTTCAAATTCGATAAATGTTGGTTGATCCTATATTTCATTCTAGTTCTATGATTCAGAGTATCCTTTCCTATTTGATCCCTTTGAATTCCATATTCGAGGTTGCCATCGGATCGATTCATGAAAAAGAATCGATTCAATCCATTTCTTATGTACCCATAGGTACTATATTGGATTTGAATCAGATTTCGGATCAATCTATATTGATAGACTGCCTCCATTATGTTCTTGCTAACAAAGACCACTCTTTTTGGTTTTGGATCTTCCAAATCGGAGATCCGGTCCCATTTTTTTCGGATCCTTCGAGAAAAAGATGCATTCTCTTCATAAAAAATAGGAGGTAGAACCAATAAAGATTTCTTTTTCGATTCATCCCTGGCCTCTTGTTTTTGATCCAATCCGTAGGAATCAATCGAAAAGGCAAATCCCTTATGATACACCAGATCCGGCTCGGTTATTGATAGAGTGAATAGATCTGCCATTTCTTGAAATCTCTCTTCGGATTCAAAATCGTGGTGGAACGTGTATCCTCTCCTGTTCCGGTCATGGAATAGATGAAATAAATCCAAAAATGGATTTTGGTTCATAGAATGAAATCCGAAATCTGATTCGAACTGTCCCTATCCGGTTCATCCTTCAGAACCCTATCACACCCCGGATCTGATGAAATAGGATGAATTGAGACAGTCTTTTGGAAATACGTAATTATCTTGAATATATTAACCAGTTCTTTATTTTCCGATCGCCTGCAAGGGACAAAAGAAAGATCTTGTTCTTTCTTCAACAATTTCTGATCTCTAGTGGACCTCTCAGTAGGATTCGAGGTCAGATGAAGTTCTAACAATGTATCAGAGAAAAAAGAAGGAACCCATCTTCTAGGATTCCCAAGCAATTCTTCGATTTCTTCCCTTTGCAGTTCGATTTCTTTCCTTTGAGAAGGATCCCAAAGAATCGATTTTAGTACTTGCATCTTGATCAATGTGTGATATTCCGAATCCTCATTCGGAATGGAATCCAAATGATTTATGGATTGATCAGAAGATCCTTTCCGTTGGCTAGAATCCCTCTTTTTTCCGATCCAGTTCCTCCACCACCGCGAACCCGAGTTAGATTCAGGCATGCTACACTTTTGAGTTAGTGGGAGAACCCCAGGACCTCACCTTTCAGAACCCATTCATCATCATCCATATCCAAAATGGAATCCAAATGATTTATGGATTGATCAGAAGATCCTTTCCGTTGGCTAGAATCCCTCTTTTTTCCGATCCAGTTCCTCCACCACCGCGAACCCGAGTTAGATTCAGGCATGCTACACTTTTGAGTTAGTGGGAGAACCCCAGGACTCCCTTTCGGATTCAGGAAAGAACTCTCAGAGCTCTTCTTTCCTTTTCGAAGATACAGGAGCAAAACAATCCACCTATTTAGATTCGACCCAACCGATTCTTCCAATGTCTCATTTCTGGGTCCAATGGAATTCATCGGTATAGGAAGAAGCCCCCTCAAATAGATATTTTTTCTTTCGACCATAGTTCGATTGTTCATACGATAGATAAGGGCCGCTACTAGACAGAGTATTCCACTCTTGATCGTGAAATATCGATTGCTTGTTGAACCCCGTGAATTGCGTGAAAGTAGGATACTCCAAATTCGGGGGTCAAAGAGTTTTAGAAAACGTTCTTGGTCGAAAAAAATTTCCATCAAAGACCCCACTGAATGGAATTCTATCCATGAATCGAACAAATAGGAAGAATTCTGACTCTCTCTCAATATCTCTCTCAATTCGAAACTCCAAAATGGAAATTGTTGCCCTTTCATCTTACTGCTTCCCCCCTTTTTATTTTGATTGAATGGCAACCCCATAGAATAGTAATAGCTGACTCTCTTCTAATCTTAGTCAATTCAAAGGACCTAATAGTTGACTTCCGACTATTATTATGAAAGAAAACAAAATCACCCCTAAGCATCCATGGCTGAACGGTTAAAGCACCCAACTCATAATTGGCGAATTCGTAGGTTCGATTCCTACTGGATGCACACCAATGAGACCCCCCAATAAGTTGATTCGAATTGACGCCATATTAGTGGAATCTCATCATACCCAACGAATGGGTCTCATATATTCGATTCTATGTATATTCGATTCTATCATCTAAGACAATATAGGAAGAGTAATATAGGAAGAGTAATTCTATGTATATTCGATTCTATCATCTAAGACAATATAGGAAGAGTAAGAACTAGCATTCTTATTGAGAATAGGGAAGAAAGTCGATTTATGGATGGAATCAAATTCAAACAAATAGGCATACAGAGAAAAGGATTCGGTTATTGGGGAAAAATCAATAGACTTCTAATGTCGAATCAGGATCAACTAGGACAGAACTAAAGCATTGGGTCCAACTCTTCTTTGGTGTCAAGGTAATAGCTAGGAATAGTCATCGACTTTCGGGAAAGGGTAGAAGAACGGGACCGGGACATCCATTAGTATGATGATTCCGCTTCAACCGGGTTATTCTATTCCACCTCCTAGAAAGAAAAGAACGTAAATCAAAATACTTACTAGCATGGCGATCCATTTCTACAAAACTTCTACCCCGAGCACACGCAATGGAACCATAGACATTCAAGTGAAATCCAATCCACGAAATCATTTGATCTATGGACAGCATCATTGTGGTCAAGGTCGTAATGCCAGAGGCATCATTACTGCAAGGCATAGAGGGGGGGGTCATAAGCAGCTATACCGTAAAATCGATTTTCGACGGAATGAAAAAGACATAGATGGTAGAATTGTAACCATAGAATACGACCCTAATCGAAATGCATCCATTTGTCTCATACACTATGGGGATGGTGAGAAGAGCTATATTTTACATCCCAGAGGGGCTCGAATTGGAGATACCATTGTTTCTGGTACAGAAGTTCCCATAAAAATGGGAAATGCCCTACCTTTGAGTGCGGTTTGAACTATTGATTTACGGAATTGGAAGGAACCAATTAGGTTTACGACGAAACCTAGAAATCGATCACTGATCCAATTTGAGTACCTCTACAGGATAGACCTCAACAGAAAACGGAAGAGGAATGGCAGCAAGTGATTGAGTTCAGTAGTTCCTCATATCAAATTATTGACTCTAGAGATATAGTAATATGGAGAAGACGAAATTGTTTCAAGCACCGACAGAACCGGAAGCGCCCCCTCTTTCAAAGAGAGGAGGACATTCAGATTTCATTTGATGGTCAGAGGCGAATTGAAAGCTAAGCAGTAGGAATTCGAAAGATTCCCCGGGGGGAAAATAGAGATGTCTCCTACGTTACCCCTACTATGTGGAAGTATCGACGTAATTTCATAGAGTCATTCGGTCTGAATGCTACATGAAGAACATAAGCCAGATGACGGAACGGAAAGACCTAGGATGTAGAAGATCATACCATGAGTGATTCGGCAGATTTGGATTCATATGGATATCCATCCATGTGGTACTTCATTCTAGGATATAGATAAGATCCATCTGGCTAGATCTCATCATCTACATCCAGGATATAGATAAGATCCATCTGGCTAGATCTCATCATCTACATCCAGAAAGCCGTATGCTTTGGAAGAAGCTTGTACAGTTTGGGAAGGGGTTTTGATTGATCAAAGAATCTACTTCAACCGATATGCCCTTAGGCACGGCCATACATAACATAGAAATCACACTTGGAAAGGGTGGACAATTAGTTCGAGCCGCGGGTGCTGTAGCGAAACTGATTGCAAAAGAGGGGAAATCGGCCACAGTCAAATTACCTTCTGGGGAGGTCCGTTTGATATCCAAAAACGGCTCAGCAACAGTCGGACAAGTGGGGAATGTTCGGGCGAACCAGAAAAGTTTGGGTAGAGCCGGATCCAAGCGTTGGCTAGGTAAGCGTCCTGGAGTACGAGGAGTCGTTATGAATCCTGTAGACCATCCCCATGGGGGTGGGGAAGGGAGAGCCCCCATTGGTAGAAAAAAACCCACAACCCCTTGGGGTTATCCTGCACTTGGAAGAAGAAGTCGAAAAAGAAAGAAATATAGTGACAATTTCATTGTTCGTCGCCGCAGTCAATAGGGGGGAAAATCCAATTTCTTTCTTCGTCTTTACAAAAAAAAAACCAACAAATAGGAGGAAGTTGTGATACGTTTACGAAAAAAAAAACCTTTTGTAGCCTATCATTTAGTAAGAAAAATGGATAAGGTTACTCAAAAAGTCGAAAAAGAAATAATCGTGACTTGGTCCCGTACATCTACCATCATACCCTCAATGATTGGCCATACGATTGCTATTCATAATGGGAAGCAGCATTTTCCGATCTATATAACAGATCGTATGACAGGTCATAAATTGGGAGAATTTGTCCCTACTTTCAATTTCGAAGAACATGAAAAAAGGGATACTAAATCTCGTCGTTAATCGTATCTTAAAAAAGATAACCTATAGAATAGAATAGATAGGTACTTATGATTAGTAGGAGACAAATGATTAGTAGGAGACAAATCGTATGCTAGTAATAGTAAGGATAAAGAAAAACAAAACAGAAGGCTACGCTTTAGGTCGACGTATATGCCTATCGGCTGAC